CTCATTTTTATAATTTTTTCCAATCAAATAAAAGGTTCAAATCAGTTTTTTCTTGACATGAGTGTTTTCTATCAAAAAAAAAATCCAACTCTTTGTTTTCAACCTTTTTATGTATTAAGCTAGTAGTAGAAAGAGTACCATGCTTATATCTGGACTTCAAACGTTTTTTTTAGCTTTAACCCTGTTACTGGTCCCACATTATTGGTTGATAGAGAATCAAAGTAGATTTACCAATGACTCACGAAATGCTATGGTTCTTAAATATGATTTCGTAATTTATTCAGAAGTAATTCGCGGAATAATGCACCTTTTCGTTCCTAGTTATACCAAAAAATAACGTGCAGTTGGTAGGATCCAGCCGATTCTTGAAATAAACAACTCGCACACACTCCCTTTCCAAAAAAAATCAATACACCAAGTACTACACTTAGATTTATTAGATTTGTTGCAAAAATATCGGTATTAAACCCGAAACTTCCGGCAGATGGCCAATAACCCAAGGAAAGGAAAGAATCGGTTACATTTTTCATATGATCTCCTCTTTCGTATTCTTATAGATAAGACTAATTATCTATATTTTTTATTTATTCTAGTATTTTTTCTATTATTTATTTATAATAATAATGTATTTTTTTTTTTTCAATTGGAAATTTCCAACGGGTCTTATGGTATATGATTTTCGAAATATCTCCTTTGTAGCAATACTTTTTTAAAAAAGTTCCATTGGACTCGGAATACCAGAGTAAAGGAAGAAAGCGAATTGGTATGCCAAATTCTACTCCCCCAATCAGTCCTTTACATGGGCTGTTGTCCGAACGAATAAGAAAAGGAAATCTGAATATAATTCGAAAAAAGCAAGAGCAGCAAATCCAAAGAAATAAAAAACTAAAACTAGATGTAGTTTGTAGGATTAAACAAAGGGATTCGCAAATAAAAGTGCTAATGCCACAACCAGTCCATAAATTGTTAAAGCTTCCATAAAAGCCAGACTAAGCAATAAAGTACCTCGTATTTTTCCCTCTGCCTCTGGTTGTCTCGCGATCCCTTCTACAGCTTGTCCCGCAGCAGTACCTTGACCAACGCCAGGTCCAATAGAAGCAAGCCCAACGGCCAATCCAGCAGCAATAACGGAAGCGGCAGAAATCAGTGGATTCATGATAAGTTCCTCGAACCAAAACAAAAAAATAAAGAAATAGTTAATGATACAATCAACCAACGAATTTTGACTTTTTTCTTCCATGGATAAAATTTATCCAGTCGAAGTAACTAAGAAACCAAAATTGAAATAATAATATTCGTGAATTATCAGAAAAACCTAGATATCTCTTTTTTTATTAGTTCCTATAAACTTAAAAAATTTTGTTCTTCGATTTATTTTTATTTTTTCCGAATCATTCTTTGAATTCTTTATTCTTTTTCGTGATTTAAATTCATACAATTCAATATTAAATTAAAAATTACAGATGAAGACGAAAAAGAAGGACTTTGGTTGGATGGAATCCCTATCCAAATTAACGTATAGGAGGGAAAATTATATATATAATCTATTTAGCTCATATATACTTATCTAATATATAACATATACATGTATTTTCCCCATAACGTAAACTAACTATTCATATCATTCATATATTAGATTAGTAAAAATATCTTTTAGACCTCTTCCCTTTATTCTACAATTACTTAATCTTAATGTTGTAATATCTTTTTGACTATTAGATCGTATATACCTTAATTTATATATTTATATTTATCTTCCCTAAGTGGGATTACCTTGATACGTGTATGCATTGAGTTAAGCTAAAAAAGATTATTTCGAAAACTAGTCAATGATGACCTTCCATGGATTCTCCTATATAAGCCGCAGCTAAAGTTGCAAAAATAAGAGCTTGAATGCCACTTGTAAATAATCCAAGAAACATGACAGGTATAGGAACCACTAAGGGTACTAAAGAAACAAGAACAACAACTACTAATTCATCAGCTAATATATTTCCGAAAAGTCGAAAACTAAGCGATAAGGGTTTTGTGAAATCTTCTAAGATGTTAATGGGTAAAAGGATTGGAGTTGGTTGAATGTATTTACCAAAATAACCTAATCCCTTTTTGGTAAGACCCGCATAGAAATAGGCTACTGACGTCAGTAAAGCTAAAGCAACAGTAGTATTTATATCATTTGTGGGTGCGGCTAACTCACCATGAGGTAACTGTATGATTTTCCAAGGTAAAAGAGCCCCCGACCAATTCGATACAAAAATAAATAGAAACATAGTTCCAATAAATGGAACCCATGAACCATATTCTTCTCCAATCTGGGTTTTACTCACGTCTCGAATGAATTCAAGGACATATTCAAAAAAATTCTGACTATCAGTAGGAATGGTTTGGGGATTACGAACAGCTATAATGGCTGAACCTAGTAAGATAGCAATTACAACCCAAGAAGTAATAAGTACTTGAGCATGGACTTGGAAACCTCCTATTTGCCAATAGAAATGTTGGCCTACTTCCACGCCGGATATATCGTATAAGCCTTTTAGTGTGTTGATGGAACATAATAAAACATTCATATTACCCTCTGAAAGAAATAGAACTTTAAAAAGGAATTATTTTGATTCAACCATCTATTTTTCGACTTGCCCGACTTCAATTGTATTTTTTGAATATCAATAAATCACCTAATAACCTCAGAAATTTTTCTCTCTTTTGTGCGATTCAGGAATCGTAACCGATTCAATAAATATATTCTATGTAGTTTCAAAAATCATTTACACGTAATCTTCTTATTATTTTATTATTAATCAAGAGTTTCGTATATAGCTAGAACGCCCCTCACAAATGGAAAATACTAATTTGTTAAGAATTAATCGGATTGAAGCTATAGCGTCATCATTCGCTGGAATCGAAATATCTGCGAGATCCGGGTCACAGTTTGTATCGATTAAACAAATCGTTGGAATTCCCAAAGTTATACATTCTCGAAGAGCCGTATATTCTTCTTGCTGATCAACAATTATTACAATATCGGGTAACCCCGTCATATATTTAATCCCGCCCAGATATGTTTGCAAGTGAGATAGTTGTCTCTTCAACACAGCCGCATCTCTTTTCGGGAGATGGTTGAGTTTTCCTGTCTTTTGTTCTGTTCTCAAGTCCCGGAACTTATGAAGTCTCGTTTCTGTAGTAGACCAATTTGTTAACATACCACCAAGCCATTTTTTATTAACATAATGACACCGAGCCTTTATTGCAGCCCGTGCTACTGAATCAGCTGCTTTATTTTTGGTACCAACAATTAAAAATTGTTTTCCCCTACTTGCTGCATCAAAAACTAAATCACAAGCTTCTGATAAAAACCGAGCAGTTCTAGTAAGGTTTATAATATGTATACCTTTACGCTTTGCAGAGATATAAGGTGACATTCGAGGATTCCATTTCCTAGTACCATGACCAAAATGAACTCCTGCTTCCATCATTTCTTCCAAATTGATATGCCAATATCTTCTTGTCATTTCTCCCCCCACTTCGTCTCTTTATTTTTTTTATTTAAACAGAAGAAGTACCTTAAAAAAAATAGAAAAAAAAATAGTTCCCATGGAACCTTCTCTTCTAACGGAGATTGGCCGTTGATACACGATCCAAGCCATTCATTTTTTTTATTCTTTCTATTTGATTCGTTATTATTTTTAATACTCTTACGAAATCAAATTACTGCAACACAAATAGAAAAACCGGATGAATCCGCTCTTAGGAATCATTAAATCCTAGAAATGAGTGTTCTGATGTATCATGTACATTCTTTGAAATGCAAAAATCAAACAATTCTCTGTGGTGGAACAACATATCTTTCATTTCACACTCAAATAAATTGTTCTTTTTGGTTTCAAAAGGAATGTTATTATGCTGCCTTGAACGGTGCACTAATCCTTTGAATCCGGTACCGACGGGTATCAGCCCCCCTAGAACAACATTCTCTTTCAAACCTTTCAACCAATCGATACGCCCGCGGAGAGCGGCTTTTGCTAAAACTCGAGCAGTTTCTTGAAAACTCGCTTCGGATATGAAACTTTGAGTATTTAGAGATGCTTTCGTTATTCCCAATAATATAGCTCGGTAATAAATCGCTTCTTCCAAAGCACGCCCCGTTCGTTCCGCTCGCAACAATCCAATTAGTTCTCCGGGTAAAAAAACATTAGACATTCCATCGTCTGAAACCAAGACCTTTGATGTTATTTGACGTACAATAATTTCTATATGTCTATTATGGATCTGTACACCCTGGGATCGATAAACCTTTTGGATCTTATTAACTAAAGAAATACGACTTTGCACTATAGTCAGTTCAGCACCAATCAAAAATCCCCAAGGAATTGCAAGAATTCCTGTTATACGCTCGTTCCAACCCTCAACTCTCTTGTCTAGGTTCATTGATATTGAATCAATCGAACGCACTTCTAACACTTGTTCCACCTTTGGAAGACCCTGAGTTATATCACCAGATCTCGATTTTTCATATATAAATGTAACTAATGTATCTCCCTCGAAAAGTATTTCTCCATAATGGCCATGAATAGTTGCTCCGGGAGTGATCAAATAAGACTTGGCCGATCTTATTACAACAGAGTCAATTTGAACAATTACAACTTGACCCGATTTTAGGTGTGATCCATGTTTGGATATACATACATTTTCGCAAAAAAACTGTCCAAGGGTAATTATTGTGGATTTTTTTTCGCAATAATTATGCTGGGGAAAATGCCAATTCAAGTTGAATGGATTCAAAAGGATGTTACTGCATGGATTGGAATTATAAATTATCCCAATTTCGTCCATTAAATAATAGTTAAGTACTTCAAAGGCTTTAATCTGTTTTAAATTGTCAAGTTGCAAATATTTAGTTAACGAGATCTGATTATCAGTTTTTAGAGGGTAATAAAAATTCGCAATTTGACAGGCTGTTCCTAAAGGTCCTAACGAATTCATAATAGAAATTCGCGGATTTTTTTTAATTGATTCTTTTCGCCCCTTGTAATTTTTTACATCGGTTAATGGACCCATTTGAAAACAATTAGATGATGACAAAATTATCAAAGATTGAGATTCCTTACTTCTATTCAAGAACGTATGAATAGTTCCTTGATTTTGTATAAATGATTGTTGAATCCTTTCCGTGGAATAAAATGGATTGGTACGATCTGACCTATTATCCGAGATCAATCCGTACATTAGCGGACCATTTCTTTTTCTTATATACGAAATATGTGATTTCACTAAGTTGATTCTTAGGAAATCGTGAATCAAACCAGTTGTACTTACTTCAACAAAGGAAGCATGGGCTTCTTCGTTAGAAGAATTTTTGTTGTCTTGGTGCCAGGTTAACACTAAACAAGTCCGAACTAATTGAGTACGGGTTCCGGAAATTCCCCAAATAGGTTTGCGATTTCCATAAAGAATATAATTTACAACTCTAAGTTTTAGATTCTCCTTTTCCTGCAACGAATCCTGGGGAAAAAGTGTTTCTAAATTTATACCGTCCGCTATTTCATATATGATTACGGGTCGAAACAAAACAAAATATTTTTTCTTAGTAGGTGTGATCCATTGGACATAGATCCAATTTTTCGATTTTTTTGATTCCTTAAATTTTTTTTTTACCCTCCTCCGTGGTATCAAGATGCCACTGTGTCGGAATATCTTATCCATCTCTACAGGAAAATGTATATCTCCAGAAAAGATTTTAAGTTCAATCTGTTTTTTTTTTTTCTCCACGCGTACCAATCCGGCTACTCGGCTTCTTGTATTTAAAGCAATTCGTGTATCTACTCCGATAATACTATTGTTTCGTACCATTATGGTATAAGATTCGGGTAAAATATGCACCTCTTCGGGAATGAAAAAAAAGCGGTCTACTTTTGTTTGGTATTTTGGCTTAAGTTCTTTGACTTCCCCATACTCAATTAAATCCTCTTTTTTGAGAATTGAATGCAAACCTATAGTCCCGTATTTAGTAATTCCCGAACTCTTTCTTCTGTATTGAGGATCATCAAAATAAGCAAGAATACTATTTCTGCGAAAAATACCATTTATCGGTATTTCAATCGAAATACGGGAATGGGACAGTTGTTTGTTCTCTGGTTCTTGAATCCATTGGAATGGAAGGATGAATCTATTTCTTCGCCTCTTTGCTAATAAAACTAAATCAGAATTTTTGTGAAGAATAGAAAGAAATATGAGATTACACTGACCCCTATCTACGATTCGATTAAATTCTGAATAATCGGGAATACTGCTTTCTTTTTTAACAGAAAGACTCGAAGTAACGAATTTGTCTTTCCCTTGATCATTCTTTCCTGTATTTACTGAAAAACTAAAAATGGATTTTCCTCTGGAAGAAAAAAAAGAAAGGTTTATTTGATCTTGATCTTTATGGATTGAAAAAGGGACGCCACTGGATCTGTAAGAGCCTCCTGATAATATCCATAAATGACTTGTTTTTGGCAAGAGATGTACATTACTATACGTAAAATCAGGTGCATGATATACGTCGGTACTCCAGTGCATTTCTCCCTCTGAGTCAGAATAAATATGTTTTCGAACCCTCTCTTTAAAATTCAAAGTATATGTTCCCGCGCGAATCTCAGCAATCACTTGTTCTGATTCTACATATTGATCGTTTTGAACTAAAATAAAACTTTTTGGTGGAATAGTCACGTTATGTATAATATCCTCGCTCTCAATAGTTACATACAAGTCTATATAACATAGAAAAGCGGGATGCCCGTGGCGTGTACGTGTGGGATGAACCAAATTCTCATTGAATTTTATTTTTCCATTAGAGGGGGCTCGTACATGTTCTGCGGTACCCCCGGTGAATACTCCACCAGTATGAAAAGTTCTTAATGTTAGTTGAGTGCCGGGTTCCCCAATAGATTGACCCGCAATAATACCTACAGCTTCTCCCAATTCGACGAGGTCGCCATGAGTGGGGCTCCGGCCATAACATAATTGGCAGATCCAAGACGTACTCTTACAAGTAAGGGGAGTTCGGATCGAGATGGGTTGTGTTTGAAATGTTATGAATCGATTGACAAGTCCAATACCAATATCTTGATTTCGAACGGCAATGCATCGTGAGCCTAGATATATATCGTCTGCTAATACACGGCCAATCAATATTTGGATAAAAGTTCTTTCCGACATAATCCCATTTCGAGGACTTACAGAAATTCCTTGGATGATCCCACAGTCTGTTCTACGTACAACAATGTGTTGAACTACTTCAACAAGTCTACGTGTAAGATAGCCAGCATCCGATGTTCGTACAGCAGTATCTACAACTCCTTTACGGGCTCCGTAACAAGAAATGATATATTCTGTTAAAGACAGTCCTTCACGTAAATTGCTTTGAATAGGTAAATCAATCATTTGCCCTTGTGGATCCGACATTAATCCTCTCATACCTACTAATTGGTGTACTTGAGATGCATTTCCTCTAGCTCC